GACAATCATAATCAGGAATCAAATAGAAGAAATCGCAAAAGAAAAGAAAAAAAAAGTTCCAGCCTATGATGATAAAAGACCAGAATTAAAGAAAGATATTTGGCGGATATTCAAAAGAATAAATACTCGATTAATATGCAAATCACATTATTTTATGAAATCTTTCATTGAAAAAATATACATGGATATCCTGCTATGTATGGTTAGCATTTCGAAGGTCAATGCACAACTTTCAACAAAAAAAATGATCAATGAATCCATTTACAACGATGAAAGAAATCAAGAAGGAATTGATGAAACAGATCAACATACAATGAACTTTATTTCGACTATAGAAAAAGAAAAGGACTTTTCAAATCCTAGTAATAATTCAAATACTTATTACGATTTATCTTCCTTGTCCCAAGCATATGTATTTTACAAAATATCACAAACCCAATTACTTAACAACCATCACTTTAGATCTGTACTTCAATATCGCGGTACCCATCCTTTTATTAAGGACAAGATAAAGTATTATTCTATAACCCGAGGAATATTTAACTCCAAATCAAGGTATAAGTATAAGAAAATAAAGAAGCCTGGAATGAATGAATGGAAAAACTGGTTAAAGGGTAATTATGCATACAATTTATCTCAGAGCAAATGGTCTCGATTAGTATTAGTAGCGAAAAAATGGCGAAAAAAAATAAATCAAAATTGTACGATTCACAATAAAGAATCAATGAAATTTTCTTCATATAAAAAAGAAAAAGACCGATCAATTCATTACAAAAAAGAAAATCTCTATACAGTGTATTTATGGCCGAATCAAAAAGAAAAATTAAAAAAGCAATATGTATATGATCTTTTATCACATAAATATATATATTATGGGGATAGTAAAGATTCCTCTATTTATAAACCAAAATTACAACTAAAAAGGAACCAAAAAATTCCATATAATTTCAACATACAGAAACCCGAATTGTTTTATGGAATTGATAATTCCATAGAAAAAAATTATGTTTTTAATAAGCATAAAAATCTGAATAGGAAATATTTTGATTGTAGAATTCTACATTTTTACCCGAAAAACACTATTGATGTAAACGATATCGATATTATCGACTTTACAAATGTACGTATCGGTACCAAACTTGAAAAAAATGCTAAGACTAAAAAAATAAATATTAATATAAAAAAATTGAAAAAAAAAGATATTTTTTTTCTTTCAAAACATCAAGAAAAAGAAACAAATCTATACAAAAAAAACAACTCCAATCAAAAAAACTTTTTTGATTGGATGGGAATGAATCGAAAAAGGGAAAGAGTTTTTTGTAAAAAAAAAAAATCAAATCTGAAACTTTGGTTCTTCCCGGAATTCAGATTTCCTTTTGATACATATAAGGCATATAAGATTAAACCGTGGATCATCCCAATCAAATTACTTCTTTCCAATCAGAATTTAGATGAAAAAAAAAAAATGAGTCAAAATAAAAGTGTCAAAGATTCTATTTTAATAAAATTAAAAAACCAAGAAAAAAACGAAGAAAAGACAAATCTTGTGTCAGATCCAAGCAAACAAAACAAAAAAAAGCCTCTTCAAAAGGATTATGCGAGATCCGAAAGTAAAAAGAAAAAACGATGCAAGAAAAGCAAGGAATCAGAACTAGATTTATTCCTAAATAAATATTTAATTGTTCAATTAAGATGGAACAACTTCGTTAATCATAAAATGACAAGAAATATCAAGGCATATTGTTTCTTACTTAGATTGATGGATCCAAGTTCTATAGCTCTAGCCTTAATTCGAAGAAAAGAGATGGATCTAGATGCAATCCTTAATAAGGACAATCTAACTCTTACAAACTTTTTAAAAAAAGGAATATTGATTATCGAATCAACTCGTCTAGCTTTTATAACGGGTAGAAAATTAATTATGTATCAAACCATAAGTATTTCATTGATCGATGGCAAAAAAAGTAATCACCAAATAAATATAAAATACAAAAAAAAAAAATATGTCAATAAGAAGAATTTTAATAAATCTACTGAACAACATGGAAATATGCTTGTGAATGGGAATCCAGATTATTATGATCTCCTTGTTCCTGAAAATATTCTATCTCCTAGACGTCGTAGAGAATTGAGAATTCTAATTTGTTTCAACTCTCCTAATTGGGATGTTGTGAATAGAAATCAAATATTTTACAATGAAAACAATATAAGAAACTCCACACAATTTATGAATGAAGACAAAGGTATTAATCTTAATATAGATTCAAATATAAAATATAAGTTGTTTCTTTGGCCCAATTACCGATTAGAAGATTTAGCTTGTATGAATCGCTATTGGTTTGATACCAATAATGGTAGTAATTTCAGTATGTCAAGGATACACATGTATACACGATTTAGAATTATCTAATTATCTAATAGTATATTTGATATACTTTATGTCACATGTCAATATTCACATGCCATTTTCCGTAGATGAAAAGTGAAGGATATATGTTATACTTTGCTACTTTGGTACATAAACATAACATAATATGTATTTACTTGTGTATCAATTCAATCTAGAAAGAAATTCACAGAATCTTTTTAGGTGCAAAAAAAGATTCTCTTCGGTAAATGTGTAAATGTATTATCCTTTTCTATCCAAATCCAATTTTCAATTGGATTTGGATAGAATCAAATAAAAAAACTATTTGGAAATGAATAAATTTTTATTTTTGTGTGTACTAGATTAAAAAAAATGGAAATAACATTATTATAATAATAATAAAAATAATATATATTATTTTCTTTTTCCTAATCGGAAAAATCCGTGGAAAAGAAAGAAAAAAAAAGTTTTTTATGGTAAAAAATTCATTCATTTCACTTATTTCACAAGAAGAAAAAGAAGAAAACAGAGGTTCTGTTGAATTTCAAGTATTAAGTTTCACAAATAAGATACGAAGACTTACTTCACATTTGGAATTGCACAAAAAAGATTTTTTATCAAAAAGAGGTCTACAAAAAATTCTGGGAAAACGTCGACGTATGCTGGTCTATTTGTCAAAGAAAAATGGAGTGCGTTATAAGAAATTAATTGATGAATTGGATATTCGAGAACCAAAAAATTGTTAATTTCATTGTTTGGATTTTTGAATTAGTAATTATTAGATTTTACATTTGGACGAATCTACTTTTTGAGGAATTCGTGAAATAATGAATTAAGGAAGAAAAGGTATGACTGTACCGGCTAAAAAAAAAGATTTCATGATCGTTAATATGGGTCCTCACCACCCATCAATGCATGGTGTTCTTCGACTAATTGTTACTCTCGATGGTGAAGATGTTATTGACTGTGAACCTATATTGGGTTATTTACACAGGGGTATGGAAAAAATAGCGGAAAACCGAACAATCATACAATATTTGCCTTATGTAACACGTTGGGATTATTTAGCTACTATGTTCACAGAGGCAATAACGGTAAATGCACCAGAACAACTGGAAAATGTTCAAGTACCTAAAAGGGCTAGCTATATCAGAGTAATTATGCTGGAGCTGAGTCGTATAGCTTCTCATTTGTTATGGCTTGGACCTTTTATGGCGGATATCGGTGCACAGACTCCCTTTTTTTATATTTTTAGAGAGAGGGAATTGATATATGATTTATTCGAAGCTGCCACAGGTATGCGAATGATGCATAATTATTTCCGCATCGGAGGCGTAGCAGCCGATCTACCTTACGGCTGGATAGATAAATGTTTAGATTTTTGTGATTATTTTTTAACAGGGATTCTTGAATATCAAAAACTTATTACGCAAAATCCTATTTTTTTGGAGCGAGTCGAAGGAGTGGGCATTATTGGTGGGGAGGAAGCGATAAACTGGGGTTTATCGGGACCAATGTTACGAGCTTCTGGAATACAATGGGATCTTCGTAAAATTGATAATTATGAGTGTTACAATGAATTCGATTGGGAAGTCCAATGGCAAAAAGAAGGAGATTCATTAGCTCGTTATTTAGTACGAATGGGTGAAATGAGGGAATCCATAAAAATAATTCAACAGGCCCTAGAAGGAATTCCTGGCGGACCCTATGAAAATTTAGAAGTCCGGCGCTTTGGTAGAGCAAAAAATTCCGAATGGAATGATTTTGAATATAGATTTATTAGTAAAAAACCTTCACCCAATTTTGAATTGTCGAAACAAGAACTTTACGTAAGAGTGGAAGCCCCAAAGGGGGAATTAGGAATTTATTTGATAGGAGACAATAGTATTTTCCCTTGGAGATGGAAAATTCGTCCACCCGGCTTCGTAAATTTGCAAATTCTTCCTCAACTAGTTAAAAGAATGAAATTGGCTGATATCATGACGATACTAGGTAGTATAGATATCATTATGGGAGAAGTTGATCGTTGAAATGATAATTGATACGACAGAAGTACAAACTATCAATTCTTTTTCTACATCGGAATCCTTAAAAGAGGTCCACGGGCTCATATGGACTTTTGTACCCATTTCAATCCTTATATTGGGAATTACAATAGGGGTACTAGTAATTGTGTGGTTGGAAAGAGAAATATCTGCAGCGCTACAACAACGTATTGGGCCTCAATATGCTGGACCCTTGGGAATTCTTCAAGCTTTGGCAGATGGAACTAAACTACTTTTAAAAGAAGATCTTCTCCCGTCTAGAGGAGATCTTCGTTTGTTTAGTATTGGACCATCTATAGTAGTCATATCGATTCTAGTAAGTTATTTAGTAATCCCTTTTGGGTATCGCCTTGTTTTAGCCGATCTCAGTATAGGTGTTTCTTTATGGATCGCCATTTCAAGTATTGCTCCTATTGGGCTTCTTATGTCAGGGTATGGATCGAATAATAAATATTCTTTTTCAGGTGGTTTGCGAGCTGCTGCTCAATCCATTAGTTATGAAATACCATTAACTCTATGTGTATTATCAATATCTCTACGTGTGATTCGTTGAATATAAAATTTATACTTCTTTCCTTTACTTCTAGGAAAAAAGTTGAATGAATTGAATGGATATTTTTTTTTTATTCATGATTCAGGTCAATGAGTTAAACCAAATAGTTATATGAGTGAAACAAAACAACTTAGAAATTTGCAGTAAGAAGATAAAATCTCACTTCATATGTACAAGAATAAAATTGAAGTAAACATAAGCCGTGTAAAATGGTTATCCCAAGATTGAGATTCGTCATCATATCTTGAAGCGGGTATAAAAGATCGACTGTATGGAGTTTTCATTACTGTCTTGTATTTATTAACATGCCGTAGATCAATCAAAAATCAGTGGACAATTAGGAACACAAAAGTACACAAAAGATTAGTAATGGAGATAATATAAGGTAAGGTATCAAAAAAAAAGATATTTCTGCATAAAATGAATCATAATAGAGGCTTTAAATTGGTAGAAATGATCAAGCAGTACTTTCCTATGATTCCGATCTAGAGTAATACTCCTATTCACTGATTAAAAAAAATAACTATTCAGAACGAATTAATCCTTTATTTATTTTTTTCAAAGTACCCGCCTCTGAAATAGAAGAACAGAAATAAAAGAAATGGAATATAATATTCGAATGAATAAAAAAAATCTTTATTTATTCTTTTTCCTATGCATATACATCCAAATAGATGAAATTCTTATCATTATTTAATTTATGAAAAATTCCTCTAATTATTTTATTAATTTTTTTTTTATTCATATAACGAATATTTGATTAAATAGTTTAAATTATTACCGAACAAAACAAAGAAAAATATACTTTGATTATAAGGGATGAGATGAATTCCGAAGCCTTTTTTTTTCTTATTTTTGCGAACGGAATTTCATTGGTTTAATTTGGGACTCTCCGACAGATCTTTTTTTTCTACCCTAAAACAAAAGGAAGTGATAAGACCGAACCAGTCCTTACATTTATTTGTGGCCATAGAGGAGCCGTATGAGGCTGAGGTCTCATGTACGGTTTTGAAATAGCGATGGGAACAGTGCTGTTTTTATCGACTATAATTATCTAATAGTTCAAGTACAGTTGATATAGTTGAAATACAGTCCAAATATGGTTTTGGGGGGTGGAATCTGTGGCGTCAGCCCATAGGATTTATGGTTTTCATAATTTCTTCTCTAGCTGAATGTGAGAGATTGCCCTTTGATTTACCAGAAGCGGAAGAAGAATTAGTAGCAGGTTATCAAACGGAATATTCAGGTATCAGATTTGGTTTATTTTATCTTGCTTCGTACCTAAATCTATTAGTTTCTTCATTATTTGTAACGATTCTTTACTTAGGTGGGTGGAAGTTATCTATTCCATATATATCTGTTCCTGAACTTTTCGGAATAAAAAAAATAGCTGGAGTCTTTGGAATGACAATTGGTATCCTTGTTACATTAGCTAAAGCTTATTTGTTTATATTCATTTCTATCACAACAAGATGGACTTTACCCAGGATGAGAATGGACCAGCTATTAAATCTTGGATGGAAATTTCTTTTACCTATTTCTTTGGGTAATCTATTATTGACAACTTCTTCTCAACTTGTTTCACTATAAATTAAATAATAGAATACGATAAGAATATTCTAGATTCATAACCCCCCTTTCAAACAAGAGAAAGAAACATCAATTTATTCATGGATATCTACAATATGTTTCCAATGGTGACTGGGTTCATGAATTATGGTCAACAAACAATACGGGCTACAAGGTACATTGGTCAAAGTTTCATAATTACCTTATCTCACACAAATCGTTTACCTGTAACTATTCAATATCCTTATGAAAAATCAATTACGTCAGAACGTTTTCGCGGTCGAATTCACTTTGAATTTGATAAATGTATTGCTTGCGAAGTATGTGTTCGTGTATGCCCAATAGATCTACCTGTTGTTGATTGGAGATTGGAAAGAGATATGAAAAAGAAACAATTACTTAATTATAGTATTGATTTTGGGGTCTGTATATTTTGTGGTAACTGTGTCGAGTATTGTCCAACAAACTGTTTATCAATGACTGAAGAATATGAACTTTCTACTTATGATCGTCACGAATTGAACTATAATCAAATTGCATTGGGTCGGTTACCAATATCAGTAATTGGAGATTATACAATTCAAATAGTTATGAATTCAACTCAAATAAAAATCAATAAAGATAAATCCCTTGATTCAAGAACGATTACCAATTACTAAAATTTTTTTGATATAAAGGATCAAAGCTTTTTTTGTCAATAACTACAAATATAATACTATTTATTTATTTTTGAGAATTATTCTTTTATTTAAACTAATTATAATAATAAATTTTATTTATCGCGAGAATTTCAAAATATACAATTCTAAAGTTTTTTCTTTTGGATAAAAAAGTAAGTGTAATTAGTCCAATAATTAGTTATCTATTATATATATATATAATAGATAACTAATTATATATGTTCTATATAGTTATATCCATATTAAGATTTAATTCAATTAGGAAGGTATCATAAATTGGATAAACCTTTTTCCTTGACTATTTATTAAAGTCATGATTTGACTTATTTTTTTGTGGACATTTTATACATAATGGATTTACCAGGACCAACACATGATATTCTTGTAGCATTTCTGGGGTCAGTTCTTCTATTAGGGGGTATGGGAGTTGTATTACTTACCAATCCTATTTATTCTGCTTTTTCGTTGGGGTTGGTTCTTGTTTGTATATCTTTATTCTATATTTCATCGAACTCCTTTTTTGTGGCTGCTGCACAGCTTCTTATTTATGTGGGAGCCATAAATGTTTTAATTATATTTGCGGTAATGTTCATGAATGGTTCCGAATATTCTAATGATTCATATTTTTGTACCGTTGGAGATGGAGTCACTTCACTGGTTTGTATAAGTATTTTTTTTTCACTGATTACTATTATATCAGATACATCATGGTATGGAATTATTTGGACTACAAGATCAAACCAGATTATAGAACAGGACCTAATAAGTACTGTTCAACAAATTGGGATTCATTTATCGACAGATTTTTATCTTCCCTTTGAACTAATTTCAATAATTCTTTTAGTTTCCTTGATAGGTGTAATTACTATGGCTCGCCAATAATAAATATAGTTAGAATAAAAAAAATTAGAGTTATAAAAATTTTAAATATGAAATTAAATATATAATAAAATCAAAAGGTTTAATAATTTTAGTTAAATTTGTTTACTTTCTTTTGTTTTGTAATTATAACTTCTAGTTAATTGAATCCCTTGAATTGTTGATATTGAAATGAATCGAGATTGATAAGGAGTTAGTCAATGATGTTCGAGCATGTACTTTTTTTGAGTGTCTATTTATTTGCTATTGGTCTCTATGGATTGATCACAAGTCGAAACATGGTTAGAGCACTTATGTGTCTTGAGCTTATACTAAATTCGGTTAATATTAATCTCGTAACATTTTCTGATATATTTGATAGTCGACAATTAAAAGGGAACATTTTCTCAATATTTATTATAGCCGTTGCAGCTGCAGAAGCTGCTATTGGACTTGCTATTGTTTCGTCGATTCATCGAAACCGAAAATCAACGCGTATCAACCAATCGAATTTGTTGAATAATTAATTAAAATTATCATGATCATATACTAAAAAATTAGTTATTTTATTTCTATATCTATAGATTATTCATCTAATTAATATAGAAATAAAATATAAATAATAATATAAATAATATAATATATATAATATATAATATAATATATATAATATAAATTATATATATATATAATATAAATAAAATTAAATAAAAATAAAAAATAGAAGATTAATATATATTATATATATATAACGTGTATATATAACATGTAAAATATATAGTATATATAATAACTAAGAAACTATAATATATGAATTATATATATATATTATAATGTATATACATTATAATATATATATATATATGATATATATATTAAATTTGATTCAATATCAAATTGACTATTTAATTTCAATTTGACTATTTTACTAGATTAGTAAAGTATAATTAATACTAAACTAATTTATAATAATCTAAATAAAATTAAATCTAAATAATTTAATTTTATTTAGATTTAATTTTAGATATTTATATATTGATTTGAATATCAATTTATTTTGTTGGACCATTTTCATTCACACACCCAACTCGTATGATTATAATTTTTGAAACGAAAATTAAAGTCTCTTGGCTTTTTCTTATAAGCAGATTTAGAAAAATATTGATTCTTCCAATTTTAGTAAACCACTGCTTCGTCTGGTGTCTACAATATAACTACTACATTCTATACCAGATTGAAAATTTTTGATGTTCAAACCCGGGCTGTTATAGATTCAATGTCACATTCAGTAAAAATTTATGATACATGTATAGGGTGTACTCAATGTGTACGAGCTTGCCCTACGGATGTGTTGGAAATGATACCGTGGGACGGATGTAAAGCTAAGCAAATTGCTTCCGCACCAAGAACCGAGGATTGTGTAGGTTGTAAGAGATGTGAATCCGCTTGTCCAACGGATTTTTTGAGTGTCCGTGTCTATTTATGGCATGAAACAACTCGCAGCATGGGACTATCTTATTGATACGTTACAAAAAAATACACTTTAATTATTTGATTCCTCTTTACCGACAAAAGCTCGTATTCAGAATAGAATAATATATTTTATTAAGTACGGGCTTTTGTGGTCAAAAACGTATCTTGTCTTTATCACGAATAATTTTCCTTGGCTAACAATACTTGTTGTTTTGCCGATATTCGTCGGCTCTTGCATTTTTTTTCTTCCTTATAGAGGAAATAAGATGTTCAGGTGGTATGCTATAGGTATTTGCTTGTTAGAACTCCTTTTAATGACCCACGTTTTCTGTCATCATTTCCAATTGGACGATCCATTAATCCAATTGGAAGAAGATTTTAAATGGATAGATATTTTTGATTTTCACTGGAGACTGGGAATCGATGGACTTTCCATAGGACCCATTTTACTGACAGGATTTATCACCAGTTTAGCTACTTTAGCAGCTTGGCCAGTTACTAAAAATTCACAATTGTTCTATTTTCTCATGCTAGCAATGTACAGTGGTCAAATAGGACCATTTTCCTCTCGAGACCTTTTACTTTTTTTCATGATGTGGGAGTTAGAATTAATTCCTGTTTATTTACTTTTATCCATGTGGGGAGGAAAAAACCGTCTCTACTCGGCGACAAAGTTTATTTTGTACACGGCGGGGGGCTCCATTTTTCTTTTAATAGGGGTTCTGGGTATGGGTTTATATGGTTCTAATGAACCTACATTAGATTTTGGAAAATTAGCTAATCAATCATATCCTGTGGCATTGGAAATAATATTATATTTTGGATTCCTTATTGCTTATGCCGTCAAATTGCCGATTATACCTCTACATACTTGGTTACCCGATACCCATGGAGAAGCACATTACAGTACATGTATGCTTCTAGCTGGAATCTTATTAAAAATGGGAGCATATGGACTTATTCGAATCAATATGGAATTATTATCCCACGCTCATTCCATATTTTCTCCCTGGTTGGTAATAATAGGAACTATTCAAATAATCTATGCAGCTTCGACCTCTCTCGGTCAACGGAATTTGAAAAAGAGAATAGCCTATTCTTCTGTATCTCACATGGGTTTTACAATTATAGGAATTGGTTCCATAACCGGAATCGGGCTCAATGGTGCTATTTTACAAATACTCTCTCATGGATTTATTGGTGCTGCACTTTTTTTCTTGACGGGAACGACTTGTGATAGAATGGGTCTTGTTTATCTCGACGAAATGGGGGGGGTATCGATCCCAATGCCAAAACTTTTTACCATGTTCAGTAGTTTTTCAATGGCTTCTCTTGCATTGCCGGGAATGAGTGGTTTTGTTGCAGAATCATTAGTTTTTTTTGGAATAATTACTAGTAAAAGATTTCTTTTAATGTCAAAAATACTAATTACTTTTGTAATGGCAATAGGAATGATATTAACTCCTATTTATTTATTATCTATGTTACGTCAGATGTTCTATGGATACAAGTTATTTCATGTTACAAATTATAATTTTTTGGATTCTGGACCACGAGAACTATTTGTTTCAATCTGTATCTTTTTACCCATACTAGGGACTGGTATTTATCCCGATTTCATTCTCTCGTTATCAGTTGATAGGGTACAAGCTATACTATCTAATTATTTTTATCGATAGTCTTTCATTAAAAATACGGAAATCGAATTTTTTTTGTCTTTTTATTTTCCGCTTTTAAACGCCGAACAATGCAAAAGAATTAAATGAATTAAAAATCTCAATTTTAATCAGATACATTTCGAGTTTTTTTAGAACCCTTTGAACCAGGAATGGTTCAAGGGGTTCTAAAAAAACTTGCACAAAGAAAGAACTTTCACTATATATTTATATATAAATATAGGTATGGGATGATGTTTTGTTCTTATATGTACTCGTTATTTTATGTAGTTTATTCAATTATTTAGTATTTTAGATGTTAATGTGAATGAACCATAACTATGTAGACCTATCCCTAATAGATTGATTCCAAAATAGCATATCCAAATTATAAGGAATCCCATAGAAGCCACAAGTGCTGAATTTGTACCCTGCAAACTTTGATTTGTACTAGTTCTAATATGTAAATAAATTGCGAATATGATCCAAGTAATAAATGCCCAAGTTTCCTTGGGGTCCCAACTCCAATACGATCCCCATGCTTCATTAGCCCATACTGCTCCACAAAGAATTCCTATGGTTAAAAAGATAAACCCTAAACTAATGACACGATAACTCAAATAATCCAAACGTTGAGTTAATTGATATTTATAATAATTTCGAAATGAAAGAAAAGAAGTGTTTATAAAAACACTTCTTTTTTCATTCCAATAGTTAATCTTACCAAAGATAAATTTCTTAATTAAGAAATTTTTTACTTTACCATTACAAAAAATATTGATGTTTTTTCGAAATGTAATGACTAGAAGAGCCACTGAGAATAATGATCCACATAAAAGAGCAGCATAGCTTAATAACATCATACTTACGTGCATCATTAACCACTGAGATTGTAGAGCAGGTACTAATATTACGGATTGGTGCATTTCAGTTAAAAGACTCGACGTGGCAAAGCCTTGTGTGAAAATGGTACTTGATGCAGTTATTGTGTTTAAATCATTTTTATGATTCCCCATCTTGTAAATGATATGAATAATGGATAAACTACACGAAAGGAAAATTAATGACTCGTATAAATTACTTAAGGGAAAATGTCCCGAAGAAATCCAACGAGAAACCAATAATCCCGTTATAGAGAAAAAAGTAGCTATCATTCCTTTTTCTGATGAATCAGGCAATCCTACGCTTTCGTGGACAAAAAAGGTCATCAAATAAATCGTAATAACAATTGAAATTATCGAAAAAGAGATATGAGTCAATATATGTTCTAAAATTGTAAATATCATAAAAAGGAGTCCCATAAGAGAATTGAAATCGAGAATTGAATACATTATAGGAGCCATTGTATAGGATCCATTGTGTCTATTTTAGAAGATTTTTTTTGATAGGATAGGATGCCGCCACTCGGACTCGAACCGAGATGCTCTAGCACTGCTTCCTAAGAGCAGCGTGTCTACCAATTTCACCATGGCGGCTTACTTGAAATAATAATAGTCAATTTATGTTGAATCGTCGAGATTCAAGGATTCAATATAGTTTATAAAACAAAACATTAGAATCGATGAATCTTTATTCATTGAAATTTATATGATAATTTGAATCTTTATTAAATAAACAATAAAATAATCTTTAGTTAGTATCGTATTGTTGTAAGTTCGGTTTTAATAATGAACTTTGGTATACTAAAAACTAAGTTTTCAAAAAATCAGTTAAAACTCCATAGTTTTAGACTGAGCTATAGAACCGGGAATTGTTACTTTTCTTTTTTTGATTCGTTTTTATTTATCCAATGTTATTTTATGGATTCAAACAAAACGAAAAAAAAATGTATTATTTAATGAAGAAAATGAAATAACTAGAATTTTCTATGTATAACAATTTGATTACTAAATCATAAGAATTTATCATTGTCTAATGATTTAGATACTATTTTATTATTATCAAAGTAAAGTATTAATATCTTTAATTATTATATTTCATTATCATTATTATATTTCATTATATATATAATAATGGTAAGATTTACCAAATTAATTAGGTTTTTAGTTAACCATATAACAAATAAAACAACAAAATTTGCATTTCTATCACAATCATACTCTACTTTTCACAATAGAAATTTTTTTTTTTCTATTGTGAAAAGTAGATACAAAAAAACCCCAAACCCAATATACATACCCTTATTCTACATATCACATCCACATACGATATTTATATACCACAGCAACTAGTTCCAACTGATCCTGTTTGATATTGAGGAGTTCAATACACTAATTAATGTTAATCATTTATTTTAAAATACTTAACGTTTTTCGGGGTATGTCAATTCCGATTATTCCACGACTTTATTATTTGTTTGTTGTACAAAAAAACTTTTTGAACGTCCGGTAGAAACCGATTTCGCTAAAGAAAAAGCCTTTACTGCAGCTAAATTTCCTTTTTTCTTCCAAATATTTTTACGAATACGTTTTTTTGACATAGAAGTACGTTTTTTGGGGACTGCCATTCAAAAAAAGGGTTACTTTTTTTTATCATTGTATGTGAAAGACATGTATTGTTCAAAATGAATTGTTCCTTTTAGCCATTATCCATATTTATATTTATTCCGTAGTAAAATAGTAAAAAAACATTTAATTTTTCAAACACATTAAAAAAAACCTATGAAAACATAAACATATAATAAAATTTAAATTAAAAAATTGAAACATACACATTAATATATTTAAAATATAAATAATTTAATCATATATATTATATATATATCATATATATGAGCATATGTATACATACCCTATGCCTATGACATATATATATAGTATAGCTAAGAAAAAAAAATACAAGTACAAGAAAGGAAGGAAATTGTTTTTTATTTTTATTAATTGATTAAGGTAAGAGTGCCATACCCATAATTGAAATTACAATTCGAATTAGTAGTTAATCTGTTAACTAAGATATTTGATTACCTGATAACAATAACCTTATTTATTTTTTAATTTAAATTTTAAGTATGGATCGTACTATCTATATTCGAATTAATTATTCCTTTTGGTATAACCATTTTTCCTTAATATACTATATCCTTAATATACTATATTATATAATATACCTATAAATTACCAGGATGGAATATTGTATTATTCCAGTTTTAGTAGAATGATTAAAAATTTAATTTTTTATTATGGAACATACATATCAATATGCATGGATAATAACTTTTCTTCCACTTCCAGTTACTATGTCAATAGGATTCGGGCTTCTACTTATTCCGACAGCAACAAAAAATATTCGTCGTATATGGGCTTTTCCTAGTATTTTTTTCTTAAGTATAGCTATGGTATTTTCAGCTAATTTATCTATTCAAGAAATAAATGGAAGTTACATATATCAATATCTATGGTCTTGGACCATCAATAATGATTTTTCCTTAGAGTTCGGATATTTAATCGATCCACTTAGTTCGATTATGTCAATACTAATTACTACTGTTGGAATCATGGTTCTTATTTATAGTGACAATTATATGTCCCATGATCAAGGATATTTAAGATTTTTTGCTTATATGAGTTTTTTCAATGCTTCTATGTTGGGATTAGTTACCAGTTCAAATTTGATAAAAATTTATGTTTTTTGGGAACTAGTGGGAATGTGTTCTTATTTATTAATAGGATTTTGGTTCACACGACCGACTGCAGCAAGTGCTTGTCAAAAAGCTTTTGTAACTAATCGTGTAGGGGATTTTGGTTTATTATTAGGAATCTTAGGTTTTTATTGGATAACTGGTAGTTTTGAATTTCGGGATTTGTTCGAAATAACTAACAACTTGATACACAATAATGGGGTCAGTTCTTCATTTGCTACTTTGTGTGCTTTTTTATTATTCCTCGGTGCAGTTGCTAAATCCGCGCAATTCCCCCTTCATGTATGGTTACCCGATGCAATGGAAGGACCTACTCCTATCTCGGCTCTTATACACGCTGCTACCATGGTAGCAGCGGGAATTTTTCTTGTAGCTCGACTTCTTCCTCTTTTCATATCTATACCTTACATAATGAATATTATTTCTTTAATAGGTGTAATAACAGTACTATTAGGAGCTACCTTGGCTCTTGCTCAAACAGATATAAAAAGAAGTTTAGCCTATTCTACAATGTCTCAATTGGGTTATATTATGTTAGCTCTAGGTCTAGGTTCTTATCGAGCTGCTTTATTCCATTTGCTTACTCACGCCTATTCTAAAGCTTTATTATTTTTGGGATCCGGAGCCATTATCCATTCAATGGAACCTGTTGTTGGATATTCACCAGATAAAAGTCAGAATATAATTCTTATGGGCGGTTTAAAAAGATATATTCCAATTACAAGAACTACTTTTTTATTAGGGACACTTTCTATTTGTGGTATTCCACCTCTTGCTTGTTTTTGGTCCAAAGATGAAATTCTTAATGAGAGTTGGTTGTATTCACCAATTTTTGCAATAATAGCTTGTTTCACAGCAGGATTAACTGCATTTTATATGTTTCGCGTGTATTTACTTACTTTTGATGGGCATTTGCGCATAAATTGTAAAAATTACAGTAGCACCAATAATAGCTCGTTCCATTCAATATCTCTATGGGGAAAAGAAGTTCCAAAAAAAGTTGATAGAAATTTTCTTTTATCAAAAATAGAAAATATGGTCTTCTTTTTTTCAAAGGATAGATATAAAATATCTAGTAATCTAAAAAAAAGAAGACCATATTCTTTCGAAAAAAAGTACACTTATACTTCTATGTATCCTCACGAATCGGACAATACTATGCTATTTCCTCTGTTTGTTTTGGTACTATTTACTTTGTTTGTTGGAACAATAGGAATTCATTTTGATTATGGAATAATATATTTTGATATATTATCAAAATGGTTAACTCCATCGACAAATCTTTTACATCCCAATGCGAGTTATTCCGTGGATTGGTATGAATTTTTTACAAATGCAATTTTTTCGGTAAGTATAGCTATTTTTGGACTATTAATAGCATATGTTTTATATGGATCTGTTTATTCATTGTTCCAGAATTTGGAATTCATTAATTCATTTATAAAAGGAGGTCCTAAAAGAATTTTCTTGGACAAAATAAAAAATAGAATATACAATTGGTCCTACAATTGTGGTTATATAGATATTTTTTATACTAGAGTTTTTACCTTGGGTATAAGGGGATTAACCAAACTAACTCAGTTTTTTGATAGAAATATAATTGATGGAATTATCAATGGGGTTGTTGTTGCAAGTTTATTTATAGGGGAAGGAGTCAAATCTATGGGAGGTGGACGAATTTCTTCTTATCTATTTTTGTATTTATTTTATGCATCAATATTTTTATTCATTTTTTTATTCTTTTATAATTTATTATAATTTAATATTTATTTATTATAATTTAATATTTAATAATTTTCTATTTTTTAATTTTTCTTTTTGATTCGGCCATAAATACACTGTATAGAGATTTTCTTTTTTGTAATGAATTGATCGGTCTTTTTCTTTTTTATATGAAGAAAATTTCATTGATTCTTTATTGTGAATCGTACAATTTTGATTTATTTTTTTTCGCCATTTTTTCGCTACTAATACTAATCGAGACCATTTGCTCTGAGATAAATTGTATGCATAATTACCCTTTAACCAGTTTTTCCATTCATTCATTCCAGGCTTCTTTATTTTCTTATACTTATACCTTGATTTGGAGTTAAATATTCCTCGGGTTATAGAATAATACTTTATCTTGTCCTTAATAAAAGGATGGGTACCGCGATATTGAAGTACAGATCTAAAGTGATGGTTGTTAAGTAATTGGGTTTGTGATATTTTGTAAAATACATATGCTTGGGACAAGGAAGATAAATCGTAATAAGTATTTGAATTATTACTAGGATTTGAAAAGTCCTTTTCTTTTTCTATAGTCGAAATAAAGTTCATTGTATGTTGATCTGTTTCATCAATTCCTTCTTGATTTCTTTCATCGTTGTAAATGGATTCATTGATCATTTTTTTTGTTGAAAGTTGTGCATTGACCTTCGAAATGCTAACCATACATAGCAGGATATCCATGTATATTTTTTCAATGAAAGATTTCATAAAATAATGTGATTTGCATATTAATCGAGTATTTATTCTTTTGAATATCCGCCAAATATCTTTCTTTAATTCTGGTCTTTTATCATCATAGGCTGGAACTTTTTTTTTCTTTTCTTTTGCGATTTCTTCTATTTGATTCCTGATTATGATTGTCTTATCAGCAAGATCTTTCATTTCATTTTCT